TCTCGGGCATCTACCATTATACCCACAATGATTGGCCATACAATCGCTATTCATAATGGAAAGGAACATTTACCTATTTATATCACAGATCGTATGGTCGGTCACAAATTGGGAGAATTCGCACCTACTCTCACTTTCGTGAGACACGCGAGAAACGATAATAAATCTCGTCGTTAGTCGTTCTACTAAGTATTCATGTGAAAAGCCTTATCTTAATAATCTGAATAGTAAGAGTATAGGTATATTTCTTTTCCTAGTATACTAATACTAATAAGACTTAGACTTTTCTTACTTATCTTATACTATACTTCACCTAGGCACTTATCATTCATTTGCGGGGGAAAACTTTTATGATAAAGAACGAAAATTCGGATAAAGAAGCAAAAGCTTTAGCTCAACATATACGTATGTCTGTTTTCAAAGCACGAAGAGTAATTGATCAGATTCGCGGACGTTCTTATGAGGAAACACTCATGATACTAGAACTAATGCCTTATTGTGCATCTTATCCAATTTTAAAATTAGTTTATTCTGCAGCAGCAAATGCTAGTCATAATATGGGTTTAAATAAAGCTGATTTATTTATTAGTAAAGCTGAAGTCAATAGAGGTGCTATTGTGAAAAAGTTAAAACCCCGAGCTCGAGGGCGTAGTTATCTGATAAAAAAAACCACTTGTCATATAAAGATTTTTTTAAAAGAAAAATCTAAAATTTAGATTCCTATTTATAAAAAAATGGATGGAAAAAGAAAAATAATAGAAAAATATGGGACAAAAAATAAATCCACTTGGTTTCAGACTTGGAACAACTCAAAGTCATCATTCTTTTTGGTTCGCAAAACCAAAGAATTTTTCCATGGGTCTACAAGAAGATGAAAGAATACGGAATTGTATTAAGGACTATGTAAAAAAGAATAAGAAAATATCCTCAGGTTTCGAAGGAATTGCCCATATAGGAATTCAAAAAAGAATAGATTTGATTCAGGTCATAATCTATATTGGATTTCCCAATTTATTAATAGAAGGACGAACACGAGGAGTTGAAGAATTACAGATGAATGTACAAAAAGAGTTTCATTCTGTAAACCGGAGACTCAACATTGCTATCACAAGAATTGAAAAGCCTTATGGACAACCTAATATTCTTGCAGAATATATAGCTTTACAATTAAAAAATAGAGTCTCATTTAGAAAGGCAATGAAAAAAGCTATTGAATTAACTGAACAAACGGGTACAAAAGGAATTCAAGTGCAAATTGCAGGGCGTATCGACGGAAAAGAGATTGCACGTGTCGAATGGATCAGAGAAGGCAGGGTCCCTTTACAAACAATTCGCGCTAAAATCGATCACTGTTCCCATACAATTAGAACTATCTATGGAGTCTTAGGCATCAAAATTTGGATATTTGTAAACCAAGAATAAGAATAAGAAAACAAGAATAATGGACCTTTATTCATCTCGCCATTCTGCTCATCGCTAGAAAAAATTTATAAATTATTTTCTTCTTTTTCTTTTTTTTTAATCAAAGAACAATTCTAATTCTATAAGGTTAAATAAAAATTTGATTTACCCTTTATTCAATTTATATTTTAGTATAATTGCTATGCTCAGTGTGTGACTCGTTAATTTTTTCTTTAGAATAGATTGAAAAAAAACAGGCTTACCCCACTATAAACTTAGTAACTATCAAAACTAAAGAAACTCAAAACTAATAACCAACTTATTGCTTCGTATTGTTGAGATCCCAAGAAACAGTCACTATATGACTGAATCGATCATATAGTTGTAGCAACTGAAATTCTTTTCATAAAAAAGAAATAGAAATCTAATTATGAATTGTGAAAAAAAAAAGGGGGGATGTAGAAAAAAGGAAGGATGATAGAAAGAGAGAATAAAGATCTCAATGATATATGATTCTCATATGTATGGTTTATGAAAAATTACCCCATAAAAAAGGCAGTGTTATCAAGCATCAACATCAATATACAATGACAATAGAATAAGAAATATACAAATAAAAAATAGAAATGAAATATAGAAGAAAATAGAATATTAATCTATTTAATATATTAGAATATTAATCTATTTTAAATTAAATTAAAAATGAAAAGAATAATCTAAATAATCTAATCAATATGGATAATAGAGTCTATTATCTATGTAATAAGATTTTAATAAGATAGAAAAATAGATAATAGAAATAATTTAATAGAGCTTCGGGTTAAGAAAAACTGAGGAGATTGACTCGGAAACAAATAACAGATTTTGTTGAGAGCTCCATTGCAGAGTTCAGGCCTAAGCATTAATATAGAAGCTATGGGAACGATGGAACCTGTGATTACATAGGATTTTCTTGAAAACGAATCAATCCTAATGATTCATTGGGTAGGATGGCGAAATGAACCAATAAAAAATGTATTTCTTCTGAATAGTCATGAATTGTGACCCTACAAATGAAGGAAGAAAGAGTCAATATTCGCTCGCGAAACCTTTCCTTATTTCATTTCATAATTTCATTTATTGGATGAATATTGGCGTGATTCAATAGAGGTAAAGTAAAATACTTGAGAAATCTTGATACTTGATAAAAGAAATAAGCATTATATATAAACAAACACGCCTAATTCGATTAATTATGTATTAATTCTGTATTATCTATACAGAGCTACCTATGTAACAAATTCAAGATAAAAAAAAATATGTAATATTATTGAATCATTTCATTCGCGAGGAGCTGGATGAGAAGAAACTCTCATGTCCGGCTCTGCAGTAGAGATGGAATTCAGAAACAACCATCAACTATAACCCCAAAAGAACCAGATTTCGTAAACAACATAGAGGTAGAATGAAGGGAATATCTTGCCGAGGCAATCATATTTGTTTTGGCAGATACGCTCTTCAGGCACTTGAACCTGCTTGGATAACAGCTAGACAAATAGAAGCAGGGCGAAGAGCAATGACACGATATGCACGTCGTGGTGGAAAGATATGGTTACGCATCTTTCCCGACAAACCTGTTACTGTAAGACCTACAGAAACACGTATGGGTTCGGGCAAGGGATCCCCCGAATATTGGGTATCCGTTGTTAAACCAGGCCGAATACTTTATGAAATAAGTGGAGTATCAGAAACTGTAGCCAAAGCTGCTATGGAAATAGCTGCATGCAAAATGCCTATACGAACTCAATTTGTTATTTCAGGATAGGTAAACAAAAATAAAAGAAGAAGTATTGAGAATGAAAAAACAACCACGGATTTCTTTATCTCTGGACAGACAATATTTATTTTTTCCATTATCTCTTGCATTGAAATAAGATATCTCAATAAAAATGATATGATTCAACTTCAGACCCTTTTGAATGTAGCGGATAACAGTGGAGCTCAAGAATTGATGTGTATTCGAATCATAGGAACTGGTAATCACCGATATGCTCATATTGGCGATGTTATTGTTGCTGTAATAAAAGAAGCAGTGCCCAACATGCCTCTAGAAAGATCAGAAATAATTAGAGCTGTGATTGTACGCACGTGTAAAGAACTCAAACGTGCCAACGGCATGATAATACGATATGATGACAATGCAGCGGTTATCATTGATCAAGAAGGAAATCCAAAAGGAACTCGAATTTTTGGTGCAATTGCTCGAGAATTGCGACAGTTGAATTTTACTAAAATAGTTTCATTAGCACCCGAAGTCTTATAGATGAAAATAGGATAGAGATATATCCTATCTATATCTATATATAGAATATTCAAATATCTAAAATAGATCTAATTAATAGATTGTATCTCATGCATATACTTTCAATTTCTAATAATTTTTTAGAATTGAATAATTTCAAAAAAGAAAAAAAAAAAAACAAAAAAGAAGCATGTTGATTATATTAAAATTAGGAGGCACCAATAACTATAGTTCGTCATGGGTAGAGACATTATTGCCGATATAATAACTTCTATAAGAAATGCTGACATAGATCAAAAGAGAAGAGTTAAAATAGTATCTACTAATATAACTAAAAACATTGTGAAAATACTTTTACGAGAAGGTTTTATTGAAAACGTTCGAAAACATCAAGAAAGTCAAAAAAATTTCTTGGTTTCAACCTTACGACATAGAAAGACTAGGAAAGGGAATAAAATAATTTTAAAGCGTATCAGCCGACCCGGTCTACGAATCTATTCCAAATATCAACGAATTCCTAAGATTTTAGGTGGAATGGGAATTGTAATTCTTTCTACTTCTCGAGGTATAATGACAGATCAAGAAGCTCGACTAGAAAAAATTGGAGGAGAAATTTTGTGTTATATATGGTGATTCTCCTGAAGTACCCTAATTTTCTCTCGAACTTACTATTTGTAAAATAGAGAGGAGAAGTGAATTATAGAACTCTTCCTCTATTAGTTAATAATTAAAGGGGGTTCCCTGGAATGAAAGAACAAAAATTAATTAATGAGGGTTTAATTACTGAATCACTTCCCAACGGTATGTTCCGAGTTCGATTAGATAATGAAGATCTAATTCTAGGTTATATTTCAGGGAGAATCCGGCGCAGTTTTATACGTATACTACCCGGAGATAGAGTCAAAATTGAAATGAGTCGTTATGATTCAACCAGGGGACGTATAATTTATAGACTTCGCAAAAAAGATTCGAACGATTAGATCATTTTTTGAAACATCCGTTTCGTAGGGATATTATTCGAAGTTCAAAAATGCAATAAACTTATTTTTTTTTGAAAAAAAAAAAAAAATAGATTCAGAATGAAAGTAAGGAATGATAAATATGAAAATAAGAGCTTCTGTTCGTAAAATTTGTGAAAAATGTCGCTTGATTCGTAGGCGGGGTCGAATTATAGTCATTTGTTCCAATCCGAGACATAAACAAAGACAGGGGTAATCCTTCTCAAGTTCTAAATCAAGAACTTTTTCAAAGAAAAACCCATGTACATGTAAAAATAAAGAATAAAGGATTCGTTTTCATATGAAACGGATATCCCCGTATCTTTCTGTAAATTTTTGATTCATCTTTCTTTTTATTTTATTCTTATGAATCTTATGAATATGATCTAATAAAATATGACAAAACCTATAGCAAAAATTGGTTTACGTAAGAATGCACGTATTGGTTCAAATAAGAATGAACGTAGAATACCAAAAGGAGTTATTCATGTTCAAGCGAGTTTCAATAATACTATTGTAACTGTTACAGACGTACGAGGTCGGGTAGTTTCTTGGGCTTCCGCAGGTACCTCTGGATTCAAAGGCACAAGAAAAGGAACACCCTATGCTGCTCAAGCCGCAGCATTTAATGCTATTCGTACATTAGTTGATCAGGGTATGCAACGAGCAGAAGTTATGATAAAGGGTCCAGGTCTTGGAAGAGATGCGGCATTACGAGCCATTCGTAGAAATGGGATGCTATTAAGTTTTGTACGTGATGTAACACCCATGCCGCATAATGGATGTCGCCCCCCTAAAAAAAGACGTGTGTAAAAATAAGAATTTAAGAGATTCCAAGAGAAATTAATGGTTCAATGATCTGATCCAATAATCATAAATAAAAGAAAAATAATAGTATGGTTCGAGAAGAAGTAGCAGGATCCACTCGAACACTACAGTGGAAATGTGTTGAATCAAGAGTAGACAACAAGCGTCTTTATTATGGTCGTTTCGTTCTGTCTCCGCTTATGAAAGGTCAAGCCGATACAATAGGTATTGCCATGCGAAGGGCTTTACTTGGAGAAATAGAAGGAACATGTATCACACGTGCAACATCTGAAAATGTGCTGCATGAATATTCTACGATAGCAGGTATTGAAGAATCAGTACATGAGATTTTAATCAATTTGAAAGAGATTGTATTGAGAAGTAATCTCTATGGAGTTAGGGACGCATCCATTTGTGTCAGGGGTCCCAAAGACATAACAGCTCAAGATATCATCTCACCACCTTCTGTACAAATAGTTGACACGACACAGCATATAGCTAACCTGACAGAACCAATTGATTTGTTTATTAAATTACAAATCAAGAGAGATCGCGGATATTGTATGAAATCCAAAAATGACTCTCACGATGGAAGTTATCCTATAGATATTGTATCAATGCCTGTTCGAAATGCGAATCATAGTATTCATTCTTATGGGACTGGGAATGAAAAACAAGAAATACTCTTTCTAGAAATATGGACGAATGGAAGTTTAACTCCTAAAGAAGCACTTTATGAAGCTTCTCGTAATTTGATTGATTTATTGATTCCTTTTCTACATGCAGAAGAAGAAGACATGAATTTCGAGGAAAGTGAAAACAGATGGAATCTACCCCTTTTTTCCTTTCAAGACAGATTCACAAATTTAAAAAAAAACAAAAAAAGAATTCCATTGACATGTATTTTTATTGACCAATCAGAATTGTCTTCCAGGACCTATAATTGTCTCAAAAGGTCCAATATACATACATTATTGGACCTTTTGAGTCACAGTCAAGAAGATCTTATGAAAATGGAATATTTTCAAATAGAAGATGTAAAACAGATATTGGGCACTCTACAGAAGCACTTTGCAATCAATTTACCGAAGAAAAAGTTTTCATTTTAAATTCATTGGAATTCTTTTATTTTTTAGTTTTTAGAAATAAAATAGAATCAATTTTTCATCTCCGACACAGTCCATATATTTGCAGAATAGCTCATAATAAGATTGATGTATCTAAGGAAGATCCAGAAGGGGATCTTCCTTAGATACCTATGTCGTGGTATTTAACGATTTAATCAATTTGAAAAAGACCTAAAGTTAGGGATTTCTCAATAGGTAAAGTTGCTCCAATACCTAACCAAAGAGCTACTGCGGTACCGATCAAAAAGATTGTTGTAGCTACTGGACGACGAAATGGATTTTGGAATTTATTGACATTCTCCAAAAAAGGTACTGTCAATAATCCTATCGGTACTGAAACCATTAAAAGAACACCCAATAACTTATTGGGCACTGTGCGAAGTATTTGAAATACGGGAAAGAAGTACCATTCGGGTAATATTTCCAACGGAGTTGCAAACGGATCCGCCGGTTCACCGATCATTGACGGCTCTAGAACTGCTAAGCCCACATTACATGCAATAGTGCCTAGAATTACTACTGGAAAGATATATAAAAGATCATTGGGCCATGCAGGTTCTCCATAATAATTATGTCCCATCCCTTTAGCCAATTTAGCTCTTAATACAGGATCATTCAAATCAGGTTTCTTTGTTATTTGGATAGGTGAATTCTTATGGATCCATCCCCCAAAGGAACCGGACATGATAATTTTTTATCATCCGGCTCGAGCAAGAATCAAAAGAATCACAGAAATAGAGAAATAGATTCATAGAACATAAATAGGTCTATAGAAGATCTATATTTAATACATATCTACATATATAATGTAGAATGACTCTATGTAAGAAAATATTTCTCAAATTACATTTCCCCGAGTTTCAACGATTCATTATTCATTGCAAAGAATTCAGTTCTAGCAACAAGGAAATGCTCAATATCCAAGTCGGCTTACAAATCCGATTATGATCAAGTGCTTTTTGGATTGTCTCATGTCTTTTGGTTGGTATTTATCCCCACAACATTTCGATTGTATTACATATACAAAAATACAAAGTTTTTACTTGTTACTAATAAAGTCTAGCCTCTGTTCTTCTTTAGATCCCTTAATTAACTCCGATAGTATCATAGATCAGGGTCGATGCAGAGGAAATGAATGCATCTATATACTATAAAAAACTTACTAAGATTACTATCAAATTAATACGAAATACTAAGACTATCAATTAATTATAAGAAAATTACTAAAAAAAAAAAAAAAGAAAAATGAAACAAAGTGAATAAATAGAACATTGGATCATTCCACATCACTTATTCTAGGGATCTTACGGAGCCTGTTCATGCATGACATGATTCGGGTATGATCATAGAAAATATTCTCCTCAAGCGAACCGGCCTATCCTATGCTACATAAAAGGACTGACATGATGGTTGGATGCGGAGACACATTGGGTTGTGAATTCCAACGTGGCGGATAAAATCATATATCTGCATAGACCAATCAATAGTTCAAGTCACACACTCCCATAATCCATCCTATCCTCTTTTAGGAAAATATACTTCAACTATTCGATTCGTACCAAATAAAAAATACTTCAGAGTTGAATAGAAGTATCCAAATAACATGCCTTATTTTTCAATAATCCATAGTTGCAGCAATGAAAGACTCTTGTTCCTCCCGGATATGATAAATTACAAATAGCTATGATCTGCCTTCTCTATTCTCTATAAAGGACCCGAAATACCTTGCTTACGTATCATTGGAAAGTGCATTAACATAAATACGGCAGTAAGAAGAGGCAATACAAAAGTATGTAAACTATAAAAACGAGTCAAAGTGGACTGGCCCACACTAGCACTTCCACGTAATAATTCTACCAAAGGTGATCCTATTATAGGAATAGCTTCAGGTACGCCTGTTACAATTTTGACTGCCCAATAGCCAATTTGGTCCCGAGGTAAGGAATAACCAGTTACGCCAAAAGATGCGGTCAATACAGCCAGAATCACCCCTGTAACCCAAGTTAATTCGCGGGGTTTTTTAAAACCACCCGTAAGATACACACGAAATACGTGTAAGATCATCATTAGAACCATCATACTTGCTGACCATCGATGAACTGATCGAATTAACCAACCAAAGTTGGCCTCAGTCATTATGTATTGAACAGAGGAAAAAGCCTCTGTAACAGTTGGACGATAGTAAAAGGTCATAGCAAAACCCGTAGCTACTTGTACTAAAAAACAAGTAAGCGTAATCCCCCCTAGACAATAAAATATGTTGACATGAGGAGGAACATATTTACTAGTTATATCATCTGCAATCGCTTGAATCTCGAGACGTTCCTCGAACCAATCATATACTTTATTGAGATAGGTAACCCAAGAAAGACTCCCCCTCTGAGAGCCGTATATGAGAATTTCATCTCGTACGGCTCAAGCCGAAACACACAAATACTGGTTTCAACGGATATGGAATAGAGAGTTTCAAACTTCTTGTGGCTTAACCGCTTGACTCGATTTGACCCAAAGATACGAAGTAATAAAAATCCGGAATCTCTTCTTTGTGATGATAATGCCAAGAAATACAATCTCAAGTTGGCTCATTATCTTTCTTTATGTTAATCGTGATAGGCCTCTTGAATCTTCTCTTCCCTATCTTTTTTTTTTATAGGAATTCTCTTGTTGAGACCCTATGAATTAATTGAAACCTCAGATTCATACTAGAACCACGATGATTTAAGAAAACCAAAACTAAACTCCTCAACTCAAAGGGTTTCTGAGTAAAAACCATTTGATAATCACTTCTTCAATAAATGTAAGAACTCAATAAAATATAGAGAAAGAGGTTTCTTTCGGAAGTATGAAGAAAAAAATTGTTTGATTTAGAAAAGACCTATTTCCCTTTTTTTTTTTAATCCGGTTGCGAGGTCTGAATAATAGATATGAATCATAGTTCAAATATTTCTTTTCTTGATCTATTCTATATAGTCCGTGCTCCAGAGACTAGAATAAATATCTGACGAGGTAGAATCATCTTGATAGAGATGACAGGTCCTTATCTCTGTATTATAAATAGGATCAATTATAACAAGTCACACGCTCATATTCCGGAAATGAAATATCGAAACAAATAAATTTCACGATCGAACTACCAGAAGGGTCTATAAATCCAAGTCTTAGGTAATCTTAAGTTTAAGTATTCAGTATTTTAAGCATTAATAAGCATTAAGTAAATATAAGTAAAATAATCTTTTTTACTAGGACTTCCTAGTTTTTATCAACTAATTCATTGAAATTCCATCCAGTAAAACAGATGAATTATAAATTTCTAAAATAATAGATAGAAATATTGCAAATAGAGCCATTGCAACTCCCATAAGTGGTGTAGTCCCCCACCCTGGAGCTACTTTTCCATATTCGGAATTCAATGGTTTCAATAAACTCCCTATGCCAGTTCGTCTTGGTCCAGATCTAGAACTACTCTCAACGGTTTTTGTAGCCATAAATCCTCTTTCATCATGGGTTGAAATCTGTTGACTTTGTATACCATTCCGTTGTAGTTGTAAATAAACGACATTATCGTGATCCTTTGTGATCTTGAAATTATCGAAAAAATGGAAACAGCAACCCTAGTCGCCATCTCCATATCCGGTTTACTTGTAAGCTTTACTGGGTATGCCTTATATACCGCTTTTGGGCAACCCTCTCAAAAATTAAGAGATCCCTTCGAAGAACATGGGGACTAGTTGAAGTAATGAGCCTCCAATATGAATATGGGGGCTCATTACTTCAATGGAAATAATGAAAAATCATTTCATTTTTTTAGTTGGAACTTTAGGTGGTTCTCGAAAAAAGATAGCGAAAAAAATTATTCCTAAAGTAGAAACTAAAAGGAATGTATAAACCAATGCTTCCATAGATTCGATCGTGGTTTACAATTATAGCTTCCACACCTATTCATTTTGGATCATTTACTAAATAAATTAGAAATTGATATTTCCAATTTATTAGATTGATTAGATAGAATCTATATATAGTAGATATACATACTATATAGATTCTATATAGATATAGTCATATCTTATTACTATTAGATTCTATTCTATATTAGTCTTTATTCTATTTCTTGTATATTTATATATTTAGATATTAGTATATTATATTAATATCTAAATATAAATACTAAATAATTAAATAAGAATTAAATAATTTTAAAAAGAATTAATATAGAAATATTGAATATGAAATAGATAATAGATTCAATTCATTATAGAAATTAACAAATTCGAAATACTAAATAGTTAAATACTCTATATATATCTAAACTTCTATACTCTAAATACTAGAATAAAAAAAAAAAAAAATAGAGTCAAAAGATGGCAAAGAAATTTTGTATCAGACTACTTGTCTCCTTGTAGTTGGATCTCCAAGTTTTTGGAATGTTCCAAATTCCACTTGAGCATCCAAATCTGGATCAATACCAGCGAAAACATCTCTGAACAAGGTTCTGGCGCCGTGCCAAATGTGTCCGAAAAAGAAGAGCAAAGCAAACGTAGCATGTCCAAAAGTGAACCAACTCCTTGGACTGCTACGAAAAACACCATCGGATTTCAAAGTAGCCCGGTCTAATTCAAAAATTTCACCTAATTGGGCACGTCTAGCATATTTTTTCACAGTAGCGGGATCACTATAAATGACTCCATTGAGTTCGCCACCATAGAATTCAACAGTTACCCCTACTTGTTCAACACTATACTTGGATTCTGCCCTTCTAAAAGGAACATCGGCCCTCACAATTCCGTCTCCATCTACCAAAACTACCGGAAATGTTTCAAAAAAGGTAGGCATACGACGTACAAAGAGTTCGCGCCCTTCTTTATCTCTAAATACGGGGTGCCCTAACCACCCAACAGCTATTCCATCCCCGTTATCCATTGAGCCTGCTCTGAATAATCCCCCTTTCGCCGGATTATTACCAATGTAATCGTAAAAAGCTAATTTTTCGGGAATTTTAGACCAAGCTTCCGATAAGCTCATATTTTCGGCTAGTCCAGCCCCAACTCTTCGATATATTTCTTGCTGGAAGTACCCCTGATCCCACTGATAACGAGTGGGGCCAAATAATTCGATTGGGGTAGTTGCTGAACCATACCACATAGTTCCAGCAACAACGAAAGCTGCAAAAAAAACAGCAGCAATACTACTGGAAAGTACAGTTTCAATATTACCCATGCGTAATCCTTTGTATAGACGTTGAGGCGGACGGACACTAAGATGGAATAGACCCGCTAATATGCCCAATGTACCTGCTGCAATATGATGAGAAGCTATTCCCCCCGGAACAAAAGGATCAAAACCTTCCGCACCCCATGCTGGATTTACAGATTGTACTTTTCCAGTTAGTCCATAAGGATCGGATACCCATATTCCAGGACCATATAAGCCTGTTACATGAAATGCACCAAAGCCAAAGCAAGCGACTCCTGAGAGAAATAAATGAATTCCAAAAATCTTGGGCAAATCCAAAGAAGGTTTTCTCGTACGTTCATCACAGAATATTTCTAGGTCCCAATACACCCAATGCCAGATAGCTGCCAAGAAGCACAAGCCAGAAAACAAAATATGTGCCCCTGCCACGCCTTCATAACTCCAAATGCCCGGATTCGTTATAGTTCCTCCTGAGATACTCCAACCCCCCCACGAATTGGTTATTCCTAAACGAGTCATGAAGGGTATAACGAACATGCCTTGTCTCCACATTGGATCAAGAACAGGGTCAGAGGGATCAAAAACCGCTAATTCATATAGGGCCATCGAGCCGGCCCAACCAGAAACTAGAGCGGTATGCATTATATGAACAGAAAGTAATCGACCGGGATCATTCAATACAACAGTATGAACACGATACCAAGGTAAACCCATGTAAATACCCCTTTCTGAAAAAGAAATAGACATTATGTAACTTTATCGCATTGGAAAAGACTAGAACCGTATATTTCACTTGTTCAGTAGATTTTGTATAGGAAAGGGTTACTATTTATTTGTATTCCCTTCTTTTATTTTTATATTTTTAATGAAATAGAATAGAAAGAATTTGAAATAGAAAGAGAAGGGACCAATTCTATTTATTTCTATTTAGAAGAACAAAGAGAAACAGATCTTATTCTATACCCGATAAGTACAAATACGCAATGGGAGGATTTTTAGGGAAAAAATGTATAAATACTTTTTTATAATTCGAAATCATTTGATCAATCGACTGATCCGATCGATCCCCTTCGTTACAATCTTTCTTTATTCATTCTGTCTTCCTCTATGAACCTTCCAGTCCTATATCCTATATATAAAGTCTATACATATATCTATATATATCTATACTAATATTCTAAATAGAAATAGAAAAAAGATTAAAAGATATAAAAATAGAATAGATAATAAGAATAGTAGAATAGAGGATAGAAAAGGTAGAATAGAAAAAGATAAAAGAAAGAGAAAAAATGATGAAGACAATAAAACCATTGTTACGTTTCCATATTAAAGTAAAGTATAGTACTTCATTTTTTTTATCTTAATGCCCATTGGTGTTCCAAAAGTACCTTTTCGGAGTCCTGGAGAGGAAGATGCAGCTTGGGTTGACGTATAGTGCGACTTGTCAGACATATGGGTCATATGGTATTTCCCCGTTATCTCCCCCGATCGAGTATTCTTTGTTTCGCCCAATCAAATAAATATATATATTGAATATTGTATTGATTTAACCATCAATGATTCGGAGCGTGAAGCACAATAAATCCTATTGGGGATCAATATTATCAATTAAAATAATTGATGGTTTACTTGGATTGATAAAATCAAATATCCAGGCTCCGTTCAGAGAATACCAAATTGGAAATGGTAAGAGTAAAAGTAATAGAATGGGAGTGTAAATGTAGTAATATAAATAAGAAATATTCAATAAAGAATAGAAAAATAAAATAGAAATTGAAATAAATTATTAATAAATTAGGAGATTCATTAGTAATGAAATAGAATAGAATCTCACTTTCTATAATAAAATCTATTATGTCTAATATACACGATTACCACTTGTATCATAGACTCTTAGTATACTTACTATATGGAGAATATAAAACTACTTACAAATGGAGTAGTATGATGAATACATCGAACATTTTGGGGAAAGGTATGAAATAGTTGAAAAAAAAAAAGAAGTGGGACTGGAATCATTTGACCTATATGCGCAAATGGAATTCGGACAAATCTTCCCCCGGAGTAGAACAAGAACCTAAAAGAATTGAAAGGCCCATTCAGGAACAAGAAAATGACATCGTAATTTTAATTTCGATGAAACAATACATCAATGAGAAGTTAGTTAAATAAGTTCATAAAATTCTTTTTTATTTTCTACATTATAGAATATAGGGAAGGGGAAGGAGGGCAAAACTCATGTTAAAAAAAAAAAAAAGAAATAGGATTGGAATCGACACATTGATTTTTTTTTTCGCAATTCTTTCGAACCGTATGCATCCAAAGGTGCACGTACGGTTCCTCAGGGATACAAATTTGCCCTAATCAACCGACTTCATCGAGAAAGATTACTTTTTTTAGGACAAGAGGTTGATAATGAGATCGCGAATCAACTTGTTGGTCTCATGGTATATCTCAGCATAGAAGATGATACTAAGGATCTTTATTTATTTATAAATTCTCCAGGCGGATGGGTAATACCAGGAATATCCATTTATGATACTATGCAATTTGTGTCACCGGATGTACATACAATATGTATGGGATTAGCCGCTTCAATGGGATCTTTCATTCTGGTCGGAGGAGAAATTACCAAACGTCTAGCATTCCCTCACGCTTGGCGCCAATGAGTTTTTTTATTTGAGAATACTATGCCTTCGCTGTATCGAATATGAATCAAATAAAGAATAAGTAATAATAGCATGGCACTTCGAGTTCGATATGAACAAACCATTATTGTTTTTTTCTAACATGAGATTTTGTATCGAGATAGTAGTATGAAAGAAGGTTTATTCCCAATTTGATTTTATGTGTCAAGCAAGAGTCGATTTTAGCGTCACAAACCATTATTCTTCCACACCAGAAGTCTCTTTCTTATTTTTATGTTATGAGAGAAAGAGTCAAAAAAATGGAAAAAAAATTAATTTCTCCTTCTTGGATCATATCAAAAAGAAACTTTGGGATTGCTAAACCACAGACGAGATAAATAGATAAATATATAAAGCAACAGAACCATCATAGTATCTTTTTAACTACTAGGAAAGGAAGGGTGGTAAATGGATCATTTAACGATTTGGATCGTATAGGTTCTATTTATTCTTTTCGATAGAATAAATTCTATCGAAAAAAGAAATTCCATTGCAGAGCCGTATGCAATGTACAAAAGATGCCCGTACGGTTGTTTAATTCTATTTTTTATTGTTATTTTGATTCCCCCTTACTTGAAATCAATCGTGCAATATATAGATAGAAGAACTCATGATGTTCTATCAATATCATCAGGGTTATGATTCACCAACCTGCTAGTTCTTTTTATGAGGCACAAGCAGGGGAATTTATCCTGGAAGCAGAAGAGCTATTGAAGCTTCGCGAAACTCTCACAAAAGTTTACGTACAAAGAACGGGCAATCCTTTATGGGTTATATCCGAAGATATGGAAAGGGATGTTTTTATGTCAGCAACAGAAGCCCAAGCTCATGGCATCGTTGATCTTGTAGCGGTCGAAAATGAAAATACTGGGGATTCCATATAAATATACGAATTCCTTTTAAAAATTCGAATTTTCCGTGTGAATAGAAATCATTCATAATCATCAACCATCAGGTTAAGATCGATCTAAACCAACCCGCTCTATTCTATATAGAATGAGATTCTATAGACACGCCATGCCAACCATTAAACAACTTATTAGAAACGCAAGACAGCCAATAAGAAATGTCACTAAATCTCCCGCTCTTCGAGGATGTCCTCAGCGTCGAGGAACATGTACTAGGGTGTATGTGCGACTCGTTCAGTTCAGATCATGAGTTTGAAGAAATGAAAACAGTATCAACGACCACTACCAATGAATTAGGATAGATAGAGTGGAAGACGGCCTTTTAATTGACTAGTATCTAAAAATGCAGATCTATCATCTACCTAATTATGTTATGAATTTATGGTTTCTATTGGTGCAAATCCAATCACTCCGTTTGAGATGAGAAAGAATTCTCCATTGGTAACAATTAGTTATCCATTAAGCGGAGGAAAAAGGTTATGCTCCTATTCCTTTTCTTGAAAAAAAAACGGACTAACAGGGTCAGCTACTTAGCCAACTTTCAGAATGAAATGCCGTCACTGTATGGATAGCCTTTTTTGTGAAAAGGACTATTACTTTATAATTAGAATTGAAAAAATAATTCTAATTGAAAAAAGAATGGGTAGAGCCAAAGAGTGTGAATTATACAAGTTCACAATAAAATTCGATGAAATGAAAGAAGAGGCTCCGGTGTATAGAGAGGACCTCACCGTTTCAGAAGTTGCCATAGAAACGAAGGAACCCACTATTCTTTTTTATTTAGTAAGCAGTCGGATTTCTTATTTCCAGACGAGATACCTTGAAGAAAGAAAAAATCGTGGTCGGGAAGGTCATAGTCGCATAAGCCATTGGAATTTATATTTTATATATCGGAAGAATCCGTTTTGTTATTAATCGACCGGAGGAAAAGGATGACTGAAAGAAGAGAAATCAATTAGTTATTCAAGAAAGTTTCATTTGATTCAATGACCAGAGTTAAACGAGGATATACAGCTCGGAGACGTCGAAAAAAGATTCGTTTATTTGCATCAACCTTCATAGGGGCTCATTCAAGACTTACTCGAACAACTACTCAACAAAGAATGAGAGCTTTAGTTTCCTCTCATAGAGATCGGAGCAGGAAAAAGAGAGATTTTCGTCGTTTGTGGATCACTCGGATAAATGCGGTAACTCGTGAGGATAGACTATTCTATAGTTATAGCCTATTTATCCACAATCTGTACAAGAGACAATTACTTCTGAATCGTAAAATACTTGCGCAAATAGCCCTATCAAATCAAAATTGTTTTGATATTATTTCAAATAAAATAATAAGTCAAAAATAATACAAATTAAATAAAAGAAATTGAATCGAAAATGATTGAAACAGGATTTCCCGGAGAATGGACTCCGGGAAGATAGAAGAAAAATAAATTCAGATTTTAGTAGTAGGAAGAAACGAACATCTTTCAAGAAAAAAATTTCTTCCCCATTTTTATTTTTTATAATACAGGAAGAAAATCTGGATTCTAGTTTTTTTTTCGAGCAAAACATTAATATGAGCTTGAGTTCCGATTGGAGTTTTGAGGAGTATATTTATTTATTTTTGGTTCTAGGACCAGTAGTTCTAGGGATCGACTCCACTCTCTCCAATTGTTTCTCATTATTACGAAAAGGTAACAAAGATAAAATACGAGCTTGTTTTATAGCAATAGTAATTAATCGTTGTTGTTTTAAGGTCAACCTATTCGTCCGTCTAGATAATATTTTTCCTTGTTCACTAAGAAATCGACTAATTAAACTCATGTTTCTATAATCGATTCGATCCCCCGATCCAATTGGGGGTAAACGCCTACGAAAAGATCGCTTGGATTTACGAAAAGGTTGTTTGGATTTATCCATGTTTTACTTATTCCTTGTTTGTTTATTCCTTCCTTCTATCTAAAATAATCTATAAAATAGAATCCTATTTTTTTCTTATTCATTTTATTCAGTTAAGTTAAGATTTGACCAAGATAGGATTTGGTTTGTATTATATATGTTAAGATGGAAAGTTATTACTCTTCCCACTATTTGGAAAAAGCACACACGCATTCCTTTCCATCTATTTCTTTATTTCCCCATGAATAGTATACTTTTGACAATAGCGACAAAATTTTTTCAATTCTAGTCTATTGGGTGTATTGTGTCGATTCTTTTGAGTAATATATCTAGAAATGCCTGGCGATTCTTTATTGCCACCCTTTCGAACACAACAGGTACATTCCAAAATCAATAGAATTCTAATATCTTTACCCTTGGCCATGAACCTCCTTTTCATTTTGGATCGACTTCACTTTAGAACTCTCTTCATTTTATTTTTGATCCGAACCAATCAAAGAAAAAGAAAATAAAAAAAGAATCTATATTCTATATCTAAATAAAAAAAGAATCTATATTCTATATCTATACTATATTAAGAAAAATTCATAAAAGTTAATAACTATAAATGGAATTTGTCAATATTTTATTTTTCTAATTAGTAGAATTCGAATGACTTCGAAGTACTCTAATCTGAAATAGAATTACTATTCATTATTCTACTAGAATTAGAAAGAAAAAGATTCATATTCATTAATGGAAGAGTATTAAGAATATCGTAATAATTAATTAATACAATTTTTTCTAACTAGGAATGATTTCTATCCTAATCTCAGTATTTTCTTCTTTCTATGTTAGAATTTCGCGTTCCTAGACTGAATCCACATTTCCATTTCTTTTCCCCAAAATTCTATCGTAGATTCACTTTATTTTGACTTAGGTTCAATACACTCTTTCTCTTTCTTTTTTTTTTTTTTATAGGAAAGAAAAAGGGAGCAAAATTGGAGCCATGTTACGTAGAATTGTATAGAAAATATTCTTCATTTTTTCACAGATCAATACAAGAATTCAATCAAGATGAAAAAAAGGGGAATGACAAGGCATCTGGAAAGAAACGATTAATTTCTATCAATAGACCTGCTAAAGACCCAAACCATAGAGTGGTTAGCACAGGTGCCGTTGAGAGATATGTTTTGAAATCTTGCATTTCAAATCCTCCTTCTTCTTTTATTTTCTATATATATAGAATATATATATTTTTTTTTCTTATTTATTTTTATTGTATATATTTTTATTGTATATTGTAATACATAGATAATCCTAGTTTTATATTCTAAGAAATAGATCATAGATAACCCGATATTTTAGTTCAAGATCATTTGTTTTTGCTTGAAATGAAATTAGAATTAGGAATTACTAACTAAAATGCCTATGTATAATTACCCAGCAAATTCAATTTTGCCGCCCCTTAAAAAAAAAAAAATGACAAGAACATTCTCTACCTATATAGATAGATAGAGCAAAAAAGAAGGATGTGGAAAAAAATACATGGATTTTATACAATGACACTGTACAACAATTTTTAAAAGGGATGTAGCGCAGCTTGGTAGCGCGTTTGTTTTGGGTACAAAATGTCACAGGTTCAAATCCTGTCATCCCTACCTATTCTTTCTCCTATGGACAGTGACAAGGGATTTCTTGAGTAAGATCGGGAAATATTGGACATAATATTTATCTTTCGTTTGTACATACTATATATACAAAGCCCCCCTCGGGGGTAAAAAAATCCTTATTCTTTACAATCGTATCTACTGTTATATATCTACTATATTTATAGGATATATAAAAGCGCTCTTAGTTCAGTTCGGTAGAACGTGGGTCTCCAAAACCCGATGTCGTAGGTTCAAATCCTACAGAGCGTGATTCCGTTTATGTTATGTAAAATTACAATGAAATAACTTAACAAAACAAAAAAACAAAGTAGAATTGTAACTGAAATTTGACCTCCTACAAGGAGGAGGTCAATCAAAAAAAGAGATGTTACTCAATCAAAGATCCAACTGATCACCGCGCCTGTATTGTAAATATGCAGTTACAAATAATCCTATTAAAGTAATAGGAATTAGACCTAAGACGATTCCAAATAGAAAAACTTCAATCATTTCAATTTGTTTTAGGGAATAAAAAGAGAGGTAAGATCTATCCCTAAATAGTAATCTGAATTATCCGTGAATCTCAATGACCAGGAATTGGCAATTGACGCGGGAAAGAACCATAGAATACCTGAAATTCAATATTCTGTGAGAGGCTTTGATTTTTATTTTTGTAAATTGTTTATTGAATTTCATTCATTTCAAATAAGTCGTATCTTGTTCAAACCAATAAATAGAGCTGGGGTTATAGTTGAAGCAGCCAGTAAAAAACCAAAATATCTAGTTAGAATAGGCATGAAAGAGCTAAATTAGATATGTTATTTTACTACATATATGAATAAAAAATTTACCTAAGTCTGACGGTAATAAAAACTAATTGAAAGAATTCATTTAGTTCCAATTAAAAGTTATTGATTCATTAGTCATTATAGACGGACACTAAAAAAACAAAAAAAAAAAGAAAACCTTTACTTAAAAAAAAAAAAAATTGAAAATTATTGAATATTTTCATTTGAATTTTTTTTAGTTCGGGCCAACTCGATTCAAAGAAGAGCCACTTCTATTACCCTTTTAGGTTCTATATTCTTT